GCAATGAAAAAGGCTATTGAATTAACTGAACAAACGGGTACAAAAGGAATTCAAGTGCAAATTGCAGGGCGCATCGACGGAAAAGAGATTGCACGTGTCGAATGGATCAGAGAAGGCAGGGTTCCCTTACAAACAATTCGCGCTAAAATTGATCACTGTTCCCATACAATTAGAACTATCTATGGAGTCTTAGGCATCAAAATTTGGATATTTGTAAACCAAGAATAAGAAAATAAGAATAACGGACCTTTATTTATCTCGCCATTCTGCTCATCAATAGAAAAAATTTAGAAACTCTTTTTTTCTTAATCAAAGAAAAACGAACAATTATAATTCTATAAGGTTAAATAAAAATTTGATTTACCCTTTATTTAATTTAGATTTTAGTATAATTGCTATGCTCAGTGTGTGACTCGTTAGTTTTTTCTTTGATAGTTTAGAATTGGGAATTGAAAAAAAAAAAAAAAAGGCTGACCCCACTATAAACTTAGTAACTATAAAAACTAAAGGAACTAAAAACTAATAAACAACTTATTGCTTCGTATTGTCGAGATCCCAATAAACAGTCACTATATGACTGAATCGATCATATAGTTGTAGCAACTGAAATTCTTTTCATAAAAAAGAAATCTGATTATGAATTGTTAAAAAAAAGGGATGTGGAAAAATGGAAGGATGATAGAAAGAGAGAATAAAGATCTCAATGATATATGATTCCCATATGTATGGTTTATGAAGAATTACCCCATAAAAAAGGCAGTGTTATAAAGCATCAACATCAATATACAATAAAAATACAAAATATACAATTCCAATATAATAAGAAATATACAAATAAAAAAGAGAAACTATAGAAGAAAATAAATTAAATAAATGAAATTAAAATAATTAAAATAAATATAATTTAATTTCAAATAGGATTTAATCAATATGGATAGAAAAATCTATAATATAAAAAAATAGAAAATAGAGAATAATTTAATCGAGCTTCGGGTTAATAAAAACTGAGGAGATTGACTCGGAAACAAATAACAGATTTTATTGAGAGCTCCATTGCAGAGTCCGGGCCTAAGCATTAATAGAGAAGCTCGATGGGAACGATGGAACCTGTGACTACATAGGATTTTCTTGAAAACGAATCAATCCTAATGATTCATTGGGTAGGATGGCGGAATGAACCAAGAAAAAATGGATTTCTTCTGAAGGGTCATGAATTGACCCTACAAATGAAGGAGGAAAGAGTCAATATTCGCCCGCGAACCCTTTCTTTATTTTTCTTGAATTTCATAATTTCATTTATTGGATGACTATTGGCGTAAGAAGCATTATATATAAACAAACACGCCTAGTTATCTAGTTATATATACAGCTACCTATGTAGCAAATTCAATATCAAAAAAAATTAGTATATTCTTTCTTTTGATAGAATGAAATACATAAATACATGTATATATGTAATATTATTGAATCATTTCATTCGCGAGGAGCTGGATGAGAAGAAACTCTCATGTCCGGCTCTGCAGTAGAGATGGAATTCAGAAACAACCATCAACTATAACCCCAAAAGAACCAGATTTCGTAAACAACATAGAGGTAGAATGAAGGGAATATCTTGCCGAGGTAATCATATTTGTTTTGGCAGATATGCTCTTCAGGCACTTGAACCTGCTTGGATCACAGCTAGACAAATAGAAGCAGGGCGAAGAGCAATGACACGATATGCGCGTCGTGGTGGAAAGATATGGGTACGTATCTTTCCCGACAAACCTGTCACTGTAAGACCTACAGAAACACGTATGGGTTCGGGCAAGGGATCCCCCGAATATTGGGTATCCGTTGTTAAACCGGGCCGAATACTTTATGAAATGAGTGGAGTATCAGAAACTGTAGCCAAAGCTGCTATGGAAATAGCTGCATGCAAAATGCCTATACGAACTCAATTTGTTATTTCAGGATAGGTAAACAAAAGAAAAGTAAAAGAAAAAGGAGTATTGAGAATGAAAAAACAACCACGGATTTCTTTATCTCTGGACAGACAATATTTCTTTTTTCCCTTATCCCTTGCATTGAAATAAGAGATTCAAATAAAAATGATATGATTCAACCTCAGACCCTTTTGAATGTAGCGGATAACAGTGGAGCTCAAGAATTGATGTGTATTCGAATCATAGGAACTGGTAATCACCGATATGCTCATATTGGCGATGTTATTGTTGCTGTAATCAAAGAAGCAGTGCCCAACATGCCTCTAGAAAGATCAGAAATAATTAGAGCTGTGATTGTACGCACGTGTAAAGAACTCAAACGTGACAACGGCATGATAATACGATATGATGACAATGCAGCGGTTATCATTGATCAAGAAGGAAATCCAAAAGGAACTCGAATCTTTGGTGCGATTGCTCGGGAATTGAGACAGTTGAATTTTACTAAAATAGTTTCATTAGCACCCGAAGTATTATAGAAGTATTATAGATGAAGATAGGATATATCCTATATATATCTAGATATAGATATTTTTTTTCTGAAATAGATCCGATTAATAGATTGTGATCTCATGCATATACTTTCATTTTCTAATAATTTTTTAGAATTTAATAATTTCAAAAAAAAAATTCAATAAAAAATAAAACAAAAAAGAAGCATGTTGATTATATCAAAATGAGGAGGCACCAATAACTATAGTTCGTCATGGGTAGGGACATTATTGCCGATATAATAACTTCTATAAGAAATGCTGACATGGATCAAAAGGGAAGAGTTCAAATAGTATCTACTAATATCACTCAAAATATTGTGAAAATACTTTTACGAGAAGGTTTTATTGAAAACGTTCGAAAACATCAAGAAAGTCAAAAAAATTTCTTGGTTTCAACCTTACGACATAGAAAGACTAGGAAAGGGAATAAAATAATTTTAAAGCGTATCAGCCGACCCGGTCTACGAATCTATTCCAACTATCAACGAATTCCTAAGATTTTAGGTGGAATGGGAATTGTAATTCTTTCTACCTCTCGAGGTATAATGACAGATCGAGAAGCTCGACTAGAAAAAATTGGAGGAGAAATCTTGTGTTATATATGGTGATTCTCCTCGGGTACCCTAATTTTCTCTCGAACTTACTATTTGTAAAATAGAGAAGAGAAGTGAATTATAGGACTCTTCCTCTATTAGTTGATACTTAAAGGGGGTTCCCTGGAATGAAAGAACAAAAATTGATTCATGAAGGTTTAATTACTGAATCACTTCCCAACGGTATGTTCCGAGTTCGGTTAGATAATGAAGATCTAATTCTAGGTTATATTTCAGGGAGAATCCGGCGCAGTTTTATACGTATACTACCCGGAGATAGAGTCAAAATTGAAATGAGTCGTTATGATTCAACCAGGGGACGTATAATTTATAGACTTCGCAAAAAAGATTCGAACGATTAGATCATTCTTTTAAACATCCTTTTTGTAGGGATATAATTCGAAGTTAAAAAATGCAATAAACTTATTTTTGTTTCCAAAAAAATAGATTCAGAATGAAGGTAAGGAATTCTAAATATGAAAATAAGGGCTTCTGTTCGTAAAATTTGTGAAAAATGTCGCTTGATTCGTAGGCGGGGGCGAATTATAGTCATTTGTTCCAATCCGAGACATAAACAGAGACAGGGGTAATCCTTCTAAAGTTCTAAATAAAGAACTTTTTAAAAGAAAAACCCATGTACATGTAAAAAGAAAGAAGAATGGATTCGTTTTCATATGAAATGGATATCCCCGTATCTTTCTGTATATTTCTGATTCTTCTTTCTTTTTATTTTCTTCTTATGAATATGATATTAATAAAATATGACAAAACCTATAGCAAAAATTGGTTTACGTAAGAATGCACGTATTGGTTCAAATAAGAATGAACGTAGAATACCAAAAGGAGTTATTCATGTTCAAGCGAGTTTCAACAATACTATTGTAACTGTTACAGACGTACGAGGTCGGGTGGTTTCTTGGGCTTCCGCAGGTACTTCTGGATTCAGAGGTACAAGAAAAGGAACACCCTATGCTGCTCAAGCCGCGGCATTTAATGCTATTCGTACGTTAGTTGATCAGGGTATGCAACGAGCAGAAGTTATGATAAAGGGTCCAGGTCTCGGAAGAGATGCGGCATTACGAGCCATTCGTAGAAATGGGATGCTATTAAGTTTCGTACGTGATGTAACACCCATGCCGCATAATGGATGTCGCCCCCCTAAAAAAAGACGTGTGTAGAAATAAGAATTCAAGAGATTCCAAGAGAAATAAATGATTCAATGATCTGATCCAATAATCATAAATAAAAGAAAAATAATAGTATGGTTCGAGAAGAAGTAGCAGGATCCACTCGAACACTACAGTGGAAATGTGTTGAATCAAGAGTAGACAGCAAGCGTCTTTATTATGGTCGTTTCGTTCTGTCCCCGCTTATGAAAGGTCAAGCCGATACCATAGGTATTGCCATGCGAAGGGCTTTACTTGGAGAAATAGAAGGAACATGTATCACACGTGCAACATCTGAAAATGTGCTGCATGAATATTCTACGATAGCAGGTATTGAAGAATCAGTACATGAGATTTTAATAAATTTGAAAGAGATTGTACTGAGAAGTAATCTCTATGGAGTCAGGGACGCATCCATTTGCGTCAGGGGTCCCAAATACATAACAGCTCAAGATATCATCTCACCGCCTTCTGTAGAAATAGTTGACACGACACAGCATATAGCTAACCTGACAGAACCAATTGATTTGTGTATTGAATTACAAATCAAGAGAGATCGCGGATATTGTATGAAATCCACAAACGACTCTCACGATGGAAGTTATCCTATAGATATTGTATCCATGCCTGTTCGAAATGCGAATCATAGTATTCATTCTTATGGGAATGGGAATGAAAAACAAGAGATACTCTTTCTAGAAATATGGACGAATGGAAGTTTAACTCCTAAAGAAGCACTTTATGAAGCTTCTCGTAATTTGATTGATTTATTGATTCCTTTTCTACATACAGAGGAAGAGGACATGAATTTCGAGGAAAATGAAAACAGATGGAATCTACCCTTTTCCTTTCAAGACAGATTCACTAATCTCAAGAAAAACAAAAAAGGAATTCCATTGACATGTATTTTTATTGACCAATCAGAATTGTCTTCCAGGACCTATAATTGTCTCAAAAGGTCCAATATACATACATTATTGGACCTTTTGAGTCACAGTCTAAGAAGATCTTATGAAAATGGAATATTTTCGCATAGAAGATGTAAAACAGATATTGGGTACTCTACAGAAGCATTTTGCAATCAATTTACCTAAGAAAAAGTTTTCATTTTAAATCCATTGGAATTTTTTCATTTTTTAGTTTTTATAAATAAAAAAGAATAGAATGAGTTTTTAATCTCCGACACGGTCCATATATTTGCAGAATAGATCATAATAAGATTGATGTATCTAAGGAAGATCCAGAAGGGGATCTTCCTTAGATACCTATGTCGTGGTATTTAACGGTTGAATCAATTTGAAAAAGACCTAAAGTTAGGGATTTCTCAATAGGTAAAGTTGCTCCGATACCTAACCAAAGAGCTACTGCGGTACCGATCAAAAAGACTGTTGTAGCTACTGGACGACGAAATGGATTTTGGAATTTATTGACATTCTCCAAAAAAGGTACTGTCAATAATCCTATTGGTACTGAAACCATTAAAAGAACACCCAATAACTTATTGGGTACTGTGCGAAGTATTTGAAATACGGGAAAGAAGTACCATTCGGGTAATATTTCCAACGGAGTTGCAAACGGATCCGCCGGTTCACCGATCATTGACGGCTCTAGAACTGCTAAGCCCACATTACATGCAATAGTGCCTAGAATTACTACTGGAAAAATATATAAAAGATCATTGGGCCATGCGGGTTCTCCATAATAATTATGTCCCATCCCTTTAGCCAATTTAGCTCTTAATACAGGATCATTCAAATCAGGTTTCTTTGTTATTTGGATAGGTGAATCCTTGTGGATCCATCCCCCAAAGGAACCGGACATGATAATTTTTTATCATCCGGCTCGAGCAAGAATCAAAAGAATCACATAAATAGATCCATAGAACATAAATAGGTCCATAGAAGATCTATATTTCATACATATCTACATATATAATGTAGAATGACTCTATGTAAGAAAATATTTATAAAATTTCATTTCCCCGAGTTGCAACGATTCATTGCAAAGAATTAAGTCCTGGCAACAAGGAAATGCTCAATATCCAAGTAGGCTTACAAATTTGATCATGATCAAGTGCTTTTTGGATTGTCTCATGTCTTTTGGTTGGTATTTATCCCCACAACATCTCGATTTTCTTACATACAAAAATACAAAGTTTTTACTTGTTACTAATAAAGTCTAGCCCCTGTTCTTCCTTAGATCCCTTATTTCACTCCGATAGTATCATAGATCAGGGTCGATGCAGAGGAAATGAATGCATCTACATACTATCAATTAATTGACTAAGATTACTATCAAATTAATACGAAATACTAATACTATCAATTAATTTGATAGTAATCTTAGTAAACAAAAGAAAAATCAAACAAAGTGGAGAATATAGAACATTGGATCATTCCACATCACTATATTCTAGGGATCTTACGGAGCCTGTTCATGCATGACATGATTCGGGTATGATCATAGAAAATATTCTCCTCAAACGAACCGGCCTATCCTATGCTACATAAAGGGACTGACGTGATGGTTGGATGCGGAGACACATTGGGTTGTGAATTCCAACGTGGCGGATAAGATCATATATCTGCATGGACCAATCAATAGTTCAAGTCACACACTCCCATAATCCATCCTCTTTTAGGAAAATATACTTCAACTATTCGATTCGTATCAAATAAACAATACTTCAGAGTTGAATAGAAGTATCCAAATAACATGCCTTATTTTTAAATAATCCATATTTGTAGCAATGAAAGACTCTTGTTCCTCCCCGATATGATAAATTACAAATATCTACGATCTGCCTTCTCTATAAAGGACCCGAAATACCTTGCTTACGTATCATTGGAAAATGCATTAACATAAATACGGCAGTAAGAAGAGGCAATACAAAAGTATGTAAACTATAAAAACGAGTCAAAGTGGATTGGCCCACACTAGCACTTCCACGTAATAATTCTACCAAAGGCGATCCTATTATAGGAATAGCTTCAGGCACGCCTGTTACAATTTTTACTGCCCAATAGCCAATTTGGTCCCGAGGTAAGGAATAACCAGTTACGCCAAAAGATGCGGTCAATACAGCCAGAACCACCCCTGTAACCCAAGTTAATTCGCGGGGTTTTTTAAACCCACCCGTAAGATACACACGAAATACGTGCAAGATCATCATTAGAACCATCATACTTGCTGACCATCGATGAACTGATCGAATTAACCAACCAAAGTTGGCCTCAGTCATTATGTATTGAACAGAGGAAAA